AAGAAAAACCTGAAAGCTCTTCTGTGTTTGGGGCGATAATACCAAAATCTCAAGTTGGCTCAGTCATCTTTATGTTGATCCTTACAGGCCTTTTGAATCGTCTCTTTTCCTATTTCATTTTTTTATTATTGATAGAAATTCTCTTGTTAAGAACCCTATGAATTGATTAAAACCTCAGATTCATACTATAACCGTGATGATTCAATAATAAAAATTTTAAGTTAATCAAGGATTCCCCGAGTAAGAACCCCCCGGCCATCACTTAATTCCATGAATAGAATTTCATGAATAGAACTAGATATAATAACCAATAATTCAAAGAAAATTTTTGACTTTTGTCAAAATCGAAATAGACGAAAAATCGTGCGATTTTGTAATTTCGAAGTCTTTGAAAATTTTTTTGAGTCCGGATACAATATGAGGTCTAAACATTAAGTATGAATCATAGTTCAAATATTTCTTAATCTATTTCGTATATTCCGTGTTCCAGCTATTATAAATTATAATAATAATACATATCCGACGAAGTAGAACCACCTCTATCAAGCAAGATGACAGACCCACTATCTGTACTATCAATAGGATCAATTCTAACAAGTCACACACTCATATTCCGGAAATAAAAAAAAAACAAAGAAATTTCGCGATTGAACTACCAAAATACAATGGTCTCAAAATATGAGCTCTAAATAATTAGGATTCTTTTTGTAATCAAAAGTTAGGCCTTACAGGTTCTTATAGATTTAATTCATTAAAATTCCATCCAATAAAACGGAAGAATTATAAATCTCTAAAATAATAGATAGAAATATCGCAAATAGAGCCATTGCGATACCCATTAAAGGAGTTGTTCCCCACCCCGGAGCTACTTTACCATATTCCGAATTCAACGGTTTTAACAAACTACCTACATTAGTTTGTCTTGGACGAGATTTAGAACCGTTCTCAACAGTTTGTGTAGCCATAAATCCTATTTGTATTCATTTTCATTACGATTAGTTGACTTTGTATACCATTCCGTTGTAAATGTAAATAAAGGATCTTAGGCTAGATCCGTTGGGGTCTTGAAATTATAGAATAAAAATAATGGAAACAGCAACCCTGGTAGCCATCTTTATATCTGGTTTACTTGTCAGTTTTACTGGGTATGCCTTATATACCGCTTTTGGGCAACCTTCTCAACAACTAAGGGATCCATTTGAAGAACATGGGGACTAATTGAAGTAATAAGCCTCCCAGTATTGGGAGGCTTATTACTTCAATTGAGATAATGAAAAATCCTTTTATTTTTTAGTTGGAACTTTAGGAGGTTCTCGAAAAAAGATAGCGAAAAAAATGATCCCTAGAGTCGAGACTAAGAGGAATGTATAAACTAGTGCTTCCATAGATTCGATCGAGGTTTACAATTTATAGCTTCCATACCTGTTTGTTTCTTTGTTTTTTTCTTTGAGGAATTATCTCCCGACTTAAAGAATAAATTAAAGAGAAAGAGTAAAAAAAAGTGATGATCCAAATCAAGATTTATTTTCTCTGGTACCATATCCTATAACAATAACAAAAACCAATTTCAAAAAGAAAATTGAGGCGTACAGATATCAAGGTGGTGTTCAATTAGACTGCTTGTCTTTTTGTAGTTGGATCTCCAAGTTTTTGGAATGCTCCAAATTCTACTTGAGCATCTAAATCTGGGTCAATACCAGCAAAAACATCTCTGAACAAGGTTCTAGCACCATGCCAAATATGTCCGAAGAAAAAGAGTAAAGCAAACGAAGCATGTCCAAAAGTAAACCAACCCCTTGGGCTGCTACGAAAAACGCCATCCGATTTCAACGTAGCACGATCTAGTTCAAAAATTTCCCCCAATTGAGCGCGTCTAGCATATTTTTTTACAGTAGCAGGATCACTATAACTGACTCCATTAAGTTCGCCACCGTAGAACTCAACAGTTACACCGACTTGTTCAACACTATACTTTGATTCCGCTCTTCTAAAAGGAACATCCGCTCTAACAATTCCCTCACCATCTACTAAAACAACCGGAAATGTTTCAAAAAAAGTAGGCATACGACGTACAAAAAGCTCCCGCCCTTCTTTATCTCGAAAGACGGGGTGTCCTAACCATCCAACAGCTATCCCATCCCCGTTATCCATTGAGCCCGCCCTAAATAATCCCCCTTTTGCCGGATTATTTCCAATGTAATCATAAAAAGCTAATTTTTCAGGAATTTTAGACCATACTTCTGATAAACTTTGATTTTCGGCTAGTCCAGCACTAACCCTTCGATATATCTCTTGCTGAAAGTATCCCTGATCCCATTGATAACGAGTGGGCCCAAATAATTCGATCGGAGTGGTTGCGGAACCATACCACATAGTTCCGGCAACAACAAAAGCTGCAAAAAAGACAGCAGCAATGCTACTTGAAAGGACGGTTTCAATATTTCCCATACGCAATCCTTTGTATAGACGTTGTGGCGGGCGGACGCTAAGATGGAATAACCCCGCTAATATGCCCAATGTACCTGCTGCAATGTGATGAGAAGCTATTCCTCCCGGAACAAAAGGATCAAAACCTTCCACACCCCATGCCGGATTTACAGGTTGTACTTTTCCCGTTAGCCCATAGGGATCTGACACCCATATTCCAGGACCATACGAGCCCGTTACATGAAATGCACCAAAACCAAAACAAGCCACTCCTGAAAGAAATAAATGAATTCCAAAAATCTTGGGCAAATCCAAAGAAGGTTTTCCTGTCCGTTCGTCGGAAAATATTTCTAGATCCCAGTATACCCAATGCCAGATAGCTGCCAAAAAGCATAAACCAGAAAACCCAATATGTGCACCAGCTACACCTTCATAACTCCAAATACCCGGATTTGTTGCAGTACCTCCTGTGATACTCCAACCACCCCACGAATTGGTAATTCCTAAACGAGTCATAAAGGGTATAACAAACATACCCTGTCTCCACATTGGATCAAGAACGGGGTCAGAAGGATCAAAAACTGCTAATTCATACAGAGCCATCGAACCGGCCCAACCAGCAACCAGAGCTGTATGCATTATATGAACAGCAAGCAACCGGCCGGGATCATTCAATACAACGGTATGAACACGATACCAAGGCAAACCCATGGAAATACCCCTTTATCAAAGATAAATAGACACTATGTAACTTTATTGCATTGGAAAAGACTGTAATTCTGTATACCTCCCTTATTCAGTGGATTGTTTTCGAACAAGGGCTAATATTTGTTCTATTAGGTTGGTAATAAAATAATGGAAGAACTTTGTTTCTAGGAACAAGGCTAAGCAGATTTATTCTATACTCAATAAGTACTAATACGCAATGGGGGTTAATACCAAGTTCTCGGAAGGAATGTGTACATACTTATTTCATCATTCTATTCATAAAAATTTGACGTTATTCATTCAGTTTTTCATTATGATTTTTTCGAATATATGGATAAAATAAATACGAGATAAAAATCAATATATATTATTTATTATTAAAATTAAAGACAATAAAAAATAAAATCATTTTGTTACGTTTCCCCATCAAAGTGAAATATAGTACTTAGTTCTTTTTTCTTTCATTTAATGCCTATTGGTGTTCCAAAAGTACCTTTTCGAAGTCCCGGAGAGGAAGATGCATCTTGGGTTGACGTATAGTGCGACTTGTCAGACATATTGGGTCATATGGGATTTTTCCCGTTTTCTCCCCCGATCGAGATATCCCCTGTTTCGCCCAAGAAAGATTCGGTGAATCATTAGAAATTTGGAGCGTGAAGTTCAATTAGATTTAGATACGTTTTAGGGGATTCAGATTACATTGCTTCGAATAATTTATGGTTGACTTGGTTGGACTAAAAAATGAAGTATCCAGGCTCTGTTTAGAAAAACCCAATTGGTTGGTAATATATCTATGATTCCTGGTTTTAGAATAAAAGATTCCTATTTGGTTTATTTGTCAAAGGAGTTGGTGTTACTAACTATTTAGTAAGAAAGTATGAAAAATATTCGGGGCAGAAAGTGATAATAAAAATAAACGGTAATGGAGACCTTTGTCCTATACGTACAAAAAAAACTCGGGCAAATCTTTACCCAGAGTAGAGCATAAACCTAAGAAGCTGAAAGAGACCCAATCAGTAACAAGAAAATACCATCGTGATTTGGATTGAATCTCGATGAAACAATACATCAATGAGAAGTTAATTCAATAAGTTTAGTGACGTTTTTTTTTTTTATTAAATTATTAATATTAAATAAATTAAAGTAAAAATGAAATAATCAAATATAAAATTGAAATTAAAGTAGTGATCCTATACTATTGAAGAAGAAATTTTCGTGAGAAGACAGAAAGAGCCCGAATATGTTATGAGAAAAGAACGAGGACAGGAATCTATACATTGATTCGTTTTTTCGCAATTTTTTTGAACCGTATGCATCAAAAGGTGCATGTACGGTTTCTAAGGGATACACTTGGACCCTAATCAACCGACTTTATCGAGAAAGATTACTTTTTTTAGGCCAAGGGGTTGATAGCGAGATCTCAAATCAACTTATTGGTCTTATGATATATCTCAGTATTGAAGATGATAACAAAGATCTTTATTTGTTTATAAACTCTCCTGGGGGCTGGGTAATACCCGGAGTAGCTATTTATGATACTATGCAATTTGTGCGTCCAGATGTCCACACAATATGCATGGGGTTAGCCGCCTCAATGGGATCTTTTATCTTGGTCGGAGGAGAAATTACCAAACGTTTAGCATTCCCGCACGCTTGGCGCCAATGGTTTTTTTGAGACAAAAAATAAAAAAGAAGACTATGCCTTCGCCCTATGAAATATGAATAGTTAAGTAATAATAGACTATTAAGTAATAGTAGCATGGCACTTCGAATTCGATATGATAAATTTTTACATTGTCAAAAAACAAAAAATTAGATTATGTATCGAGAGGGTAGTATGAAAAAAATAAAGGATATTTCCGATTTTCTCTTATTTATCGGGCGTCCGATTCAGCGTCACAAGCTCTTTTCTTTTTGGCTCTTAACACTATTTATATTTAGGTAATAGAGTAGGAAAAAACAAGATTTTTCATTTTTAGTTTTTTTTATTTGATCAAAAAGAAACTTTGGGATTGCTGAATTACAGACAAAAAAATGAATATATTCTATATTAAGGCAACGGAGCCATCATAGTATTTTAAACTATTACAAAAAAGAAGGGTGGTATTTTGATCATTTGACCATCTGGATCTAATATATTCGTCTCTTTCTTCAATGGCACGGAGAGGTCAATTTGAGTATAGAGCCGTATGCATATCCAATGCACAAAAGATGCCCGTACGGTTATTTAATTTTCTATCTTTCTTCTATTCTTTGTTATTTTTCTTGACTTCATCATCATCCCACGAGATAGAGGGACGTTATATCATCAGGGTAATGATCCATCAACCTGCCAGTTCGTTTTATGAGGCACAAACGGGAGAATTTATCCTGGAAGCGGAAGAGCTACTAAAACTGCGCGAAACCCTCACAAGGGTTTATGTACAAAGAACAGGCAAACCCTTATGGGTTGTATCTGAAGACATGGAAAGAGATATTTTCATGTCTGCAACAGAAGCACAAGTTTATGGAATTGTCGATCTTGTAGCGGTTGAATGAAAATAACACGGATTTCACGCAAATCTATGATTTGCGATTTTATCTCTGCGTTTATTTAAAGCAATTCATAATTATCCGGTTAGGATCAATCTAAACCAGTCCATTATGTATACAATTAAGTATGCCAACTATTAAACAACTTATTAGAAATACAAGACAGCCAATAAGAAAGGTCACGAAATCCCCCGCTCTTCGGGGATGCCCTCAGCGTCGAGGAACATGTACTCGGGTGTATGCGCGACTCGTTTAGATCATATCATGATCTGGCACAAAAGCCATTTCCAGTATCAATGATCGGCAACAGCGGATAAGATAGAACAGAAGCAAAGACTACATTCACTATCATAAAATAAAAGAAATCTATCCTATCCCCCCATTGGATTATGGATGAATTTTATGGTTTCTCTCGATCCAAATCCAATCAAGATGAGAAGCAATTTTCCATTGGTAACAAAAGGTTATCCATTAAGCGGAGTAAAGCTTATTAAAAATAAAAATTGGATTCCTACTTTGGCAAGAACGGAAGAAGAGGGTCAGCTACCCAGCTAATTTTCATAATTAAATACCGTTACTGTATAGCTAAATCTCGTTGTGAAAGACCTATTACTAGATAATTCATAGGTAGAGCCAAAAAGGATGAACTATACAAGTTACCAATAACGTTGATTCAATGCAATGAAGGAAAGGCTCCGGTGTATAGAGAAGACCTCAGCGTTTAAAAAGTCACCATAGAAACGAAGGAACCCACTATTTCTTTCTCTTTATCTATTTTATTTACTCTATTTTGTACATTTATCGCAGTAAAATGCCTAAAAAAATCGTGGTTGGGAAGGTTATATCAGCCAAAGCCAGTGGAATTTTTAGTTTATACATTGGAAACATCCGTTTTGTTATTACTAAATTAGGAAAGGGTAAAAGACTAACTGAAAGAAAAGAAATCAATTAGTTATTCGTCAAAGTTTCATCTATTCAATGACTAGAATTAGACGGGGATATATAGCTCGTAGACGTAGAACAAAAATTCGTTTATTTGCGTCAAGCTTTCGGGGGGCACATTCAAGACTTACTCGAACTATTACTCAACAGAAAATAAGAGCTTTAGTTTCGGCTCATCGAGATCGGGATAATAAAAAAAGAAATTTTCGTCGTTTGTGGATCATTCGGATAAACGCAGCAATTCGCGAAAGGTTCGTATCCTATAGTTATAGTACATTAATACATAATTTGCATAAGGGGCAGTTACTTCTAAATCGTAAAATACTTGCACAAATAGCTATATCAAATAAGAATTGTCTTTCTATGATTTCGAATGAGATAATAAAAGAACTAGATTATAAAAAATCTACCGAAACAATTTAAACGGAGTTTCCCGGAGTTTCTTCCCCGGGAAGGTAGAATCCAAATTCCTATGATAAAATATGATATGATTAAAGTAATCAAAATAAAAGAACGCATTCAATAAAAAAAAGCTTTCTCCGATTTATTTTTTTCTTACCACATGATAATCAAATCTAGATCATCGAAAAAATACGAATCTGCGTTTGAGTTCAGATTTTTTTTTTATTATGATGAGTCAAGTAAAGAAAGATTAAGCCTATTTATTTCTGATTCGAAGACCTGTAGTTCTAGCAATGGATTCGTCCGTTCTTTCAAATTGTTTCTCATTATTCAGAAAGGGTAACAAAGATAAAATACGAGCTTGTTTTATAGCAATAGTTATTAATCGTTGTTGTTTCAAGGTCAATTTATTCACCCGTCTAGATAATATTTTACCTTGTTCACTAATAAATCGACTAATTAAACTCATGTTTCTATAATCAATTCGATCCCCCGATTGAATCGGGGGCAAACGCCTACGAAAAGATTGCTTGGATTTAAGAAAAGATCGCTTGGATTTATCCATGGTTTGTTTGTTTTTGTTTATTCCCTATCTCGAAAATCCTATTTCTTAATTCTAATTCATTTTAAAATGAAAGCTACTCTAATTAAAATTCAATTTAGTTATTTTATATTCCCTTCAGTGAAAGAGTACCATACAGATACTAAGTTCAATCTATTTCTTTATCGTCTCATGAATCGTATGCTTGTAGCAATAAGGGCATAATTCGAATCGATTAGCCGTATTACGTCAGTTCTTTTGAATAGAAATATTCGCTAATATCCTATAACACTTTTTCGAACACAACTCTTACATTCCAAAATCGCCGTTACTCGTACACCTTTACCCTCGTTTACTTTCGATTTATTAATTATTAATATTTGGATTTCAAACGAAGGAAAATCGAAGTTAATAACAAAAAATCCAATTGTAACAACTATATTATATTATAGTAAATCAAACTGGTTTTCATTTAAATATCTTGGTTTGAAAAGTAATAGTAAAATAATAAGTAATACAAAAATTTCTAAACGCTATTTGAAATCGAAGTACAGTCTAGTTTTCATTTAAATATCTTGGTTCGAATAACCGTTCCTTATATTCTGCGCAGTTTCGATTCTAAGCCTACCTCTCTATGATTAATATTCATTTACATTTCATTTGATTCGAGAATTCGAACTTTAGATGGAGTCTCGTAGATGTTGAATCCACTTTGTTTTTTATCTTTCCCTTATTCAAAAAAAAGGTAAAGAAGATTAAAGATACAATCAAATAAAGCAGAAAAGAGAAGAAGGGCGGTTAGTTACGGATATTTGATTGTATCTTTAATCTTCAACTATAATGAAAAAAAGGGGAATGTTAACGCATCCGGAAAAAAACGATTAATCTCTATCAATAGACCTGCTAAAGCCACGAACCAAAGTGTACTTAGTACTGGTGCCACGGAGAGATATGTTTTTAAATCTCGCATTGAAAAACCTCCCTTTTAGTTTTATTTATTGTAATACAGAAAATCAAAATAAAGCTAATGCATATATGATTAGACGCATATGTAGTTAAGGACTGGTTAAAGTTAGATACCTAATCCTTAACTAAAATTGAATCGTACTATGATCCGTTAAATAAGATTTTTCCTTTTCCTAAAATCTTAAAACGAAAAAATATCTTGCCGCGCATTTACGAAAAATACAATACTCATTTAGTTTTGTATATTTAATATAATAATATTATTAGGTTAAATGAGACCAAAAAGACTAAAACGAGAGAAAATTATGTATATCAATGGACGAAATAACAATGTGGAAAATAGGACAGTAATTCTATACAATGACACTGTAGAACAATGGAAGGGATGTGGCGCAGCTTGGTAGCGCGTTTGTTTTGGGTACAAAATGTCACAGGTTCAAATCCTGTCATCCCTAGTCATTACTGCTGAAAGTAGCAGTAACGGGGGATCACCTGAGGTCAATTCAAACTGGACATAATCTTTCGTTTTTATGATACTATTCATAAATCTCCTTTTTTTATTTTTTATATTTAAAGTCTATTCAAATAAAAAAGCGCTCTTAGTTCAGTTCGGTAGAACGTGGGTCTCCAAAACCCGATGTCGTAGGTTCAAATCCTACAGAGCGTGATTTTTTAGTCTTAGGTCAAAATTAGACTGAATTAGATCCAGATTCCGTAATTTGCACAGCAATAGGAAATACACCTCCTGTGTATTTAAAAAAAAAGAGATAATAATTAATCAAAGGTCTAACTGATCACCACGTCTGTATTGTAAATATGCAGTTACAAATAATCCAGCCAAGGTAATAGGAATTAGACCTAACACGATTCCAAATAGAAAAATTTCAATCATTTCAATTTGTTTGAAAAAAAAAAAAAAAGAATATCTATATCTAAATATTAATACGAATGGATATAAATCTCAATGACCGCCAATTCATAATTGGGACGATACATAATTATTGAATAAGCAAAATATCACATAAGAATTTTGTTTTATGAATAGCTCATTTCAAATATTAATTTTAAATAAGTCGTATTTTACTCAATCCAATAAATAGAGCTGAAGTTATAGTTAAAGCTGCTAGTAGAAAGCCAAAATAACTAGTTATAGTAAGCATTAAGGAACTAAAGGAAATAGGTTTTTTATACATATGTTTAGAAAGCACTTACCTAAGTTTGAATTTTTGCAAATATAGGAGGATACTCAAAAAAAGCAATTGAAAGTTTGCTATTCACCTATCATTATAGATGGCACCGAGAAAGAGAAAGTAACAAGTATATAAAACGAAATAAAAAAATGAACCTTACTTTAACTTTACGTTTAAGTAATTAAATTCAGCAATAGATTTATTCAGATAATAAATATCTTGAGCAATTGAAAAAAAAAAGAATGTTATTAGCCAATCATGGAAAAAAAGATTTTTTGGTTCAATCAAGTTC